TAATTCTAACCTCCCCCCCCAATCTGATATTATGGTACCAGTATAGACCGAAATTCCGTTATGATCCAATTCTGATCGATAATAGATACCGGGGCTTTGCAATATTTGATTGATCACAATTCTGTATATTCCATTTACTATAGAAGTTCCGAGGGAGTTCATTAAAGGAATGTTTCCAATAAAAATTGTTTGTTCTTGCATATCCTTACTGGTTTTCAAAATTAATCCTGCGGATACATATAATTCAGAAGAATATGTGAGTGATTCATATACAGCATCCCTTTCTTTTATCAACGGTTCCACCAATTGATATGTTTCCACAAATAATTGAAATTCAATTTCTTGATCCGTATCTTCAATTTTTGGAAATTTATAAAGTTCTTCTGTTAAGCCCCGATCCATGAACCCACAAAATCCTTCAAATTGTATCTGATTCAACCCAGGTATTGTATACATTTCCCCATTTTCATCCCCGAGCATTTTAAATTTCCCATTTATCAAAAAAATCCCATTCTTTTCTCATTCTTCATCGAATCATATGAATCGATCTAATAATGATGGAATTGAATTTCTATTCTGTTTACTGAATCACATGAAATTTTATCTAACTCCATATACCATATAATATATATGGAATGTATGAAATGCGTATGAACGGAAGAAGAAAAAGTAGACTCAAATTTGTGAATTTATATTTATAACAAACAGATACAGAAAAGAATTGATAAATGCCATTTAGCCTTATGTAGTTTTGTAGAGAAAATCAAAAACAAAAAGAATTCAATTTCTACCATTATTATGATATTACATATTCCAATCCGATTGAATACCAGAAAAATGAAAAAATGAAATGAATTCCTGATTTGATCTGTTCGTTGAGATAAAGACAAAAAAATCATAAAATAGATATAGGGAGAGAGTTGATTTTTCTAGCACTTAATTTTTTCATAGATTACATTGTTCAAAAAATGATTCGCAGAGAAGAGAGATGTTTTTACCCACTTTTTAGTTTTTTATTTTTTAGTAGAATATTTAGAATATGATTGAAGTGCGTACGAAAAGAGGGCTTGGATTTATTAAACAGATGCAGATATAGCATTTCTATTTATATATGTCTTTCCTCTTTTCTTTTTATTCCATTATAGCTCTCTAGTGGAGACAACACATGGCGTGCTCTATCAAAAATTCTATTTTTTCTTTTATTTAAATCTATTCAATGAAAAATGGAAACACAATAATTTCTTGCTGATTCCCTATGGACATCATATCTAGATAGATAAAATATCTCATTAGATAATTATAGCTGTGTAACAGTAACAACTTATGTTCTGGGGTTTACATAGACTCATAATTGCTGTTATATTATTATATTATAATATAATTTATAATTGAAATTTAAGAAAGTTTTTTTATTGAAAAAAAATCAATACTGATTAGTTATGTATCTATTGTGATTTTATTATACCATTAGAGAAAGACAAGTGAAGAAGAATCGTCCATAAATTTGCAGTCAATAGTTAATAGTTAATAGTTAATGGTTCCAATTTATTTGTCCTGCATTTTGACTTTTGTAACTGAGAATCCACATTTTCTTTTTCAATAGAAAAGAAAAAAGAAAGGGAAAGTTTTTGTTTTTAGATATTGTGTGTCTTGAGATACTATAACCAATTGAAGGTATGGATCCAATCTAAAAATAAAAAGGGGATACTCTCATTTTTTTGTTTGTAGCCTTTTGGCGACATGGCCGAGCGGTAAGGCGGGGGACTGCAAATCCCTTATTCCCCAGTTCAAATCCGGGTGTCGCCTGATCAACAAAAAACTTGAAATCCTATATTCTGTTTTGCTGATATAACTCGACAAATTTTCTCCAGCAAAAACAAGTGTAAGAAAAAGACTCTTGATACTTTCTTGATTATAAACTTCCGGGGGTTTTGTTTTCTAAAGTATTGTAAATCCTTACGTCTAGGATTCAAGGAAAAACTAGAGTAGTGGAAGGGAATCAGTAAATCTTGATATGGTAGCCCCTCCCCGGGCTACTAGCGGAGTCTTGAATTAGATTGGATAACGGGAGTGTCTAATTAACTAATGAATGGTTGTAGAAGGGTTGGAAGATACTTTGTATACAGACTGATGAAAGTCTCTGAGTGTTCAGGCATCCAATCAATATTAGATTGGATGGATAATTGGCTTTTACTTAATGAGGGACACCAAAAGAAAGAATAAGTCTTATTATTGCTACATGTGAGTAACATTCTTTTGCTACTTCCAAAAGTGTTACTGCGTATTTTGCTTGTGCTTAATGGTTCTCGATTTTACTAGAAATCATATAAGAACTTGTTATAAGCGGATTTATTGAAGTGTTTCATCAACGGTGGTGTGTCAGAATTCCCTTTTCTTTTTGACTCTGCGCCGGTAATTCCACTATTATTAGTGAACAATAATGGAAAAATTCCTTCATATTTGTTTCATATTCATAGAGATAGGGGACATAATACACATGGATATAGTAAGTCTTGCTTGGGCTGCTTTAATGGTAGTCTTTACATTTTCCCTTTCACTCGTAGTATGGGGAAGAAGTGGACTCTAGGGGTACTCCTAATTGGGTTGAGGAATCAAACCGTATCAATTGTTTTCTAGATCGTTTTGCAAAGCCTTTTTTTTAACTATTTTTTTAGTCTTCATTTCGAAATTCTTGGATTTTAGTGGAGTAATGTATTTTATGAATAATATAGATGAATAATACCCTTTCAATCAAAATCAAACAAACATTTCAATAATTCCCATGTTCATATTTCGAAAGTAAAAGGGCTACGGATGATAGGCAATTTATAAAAAAGAAAAAGAATTCTTCCTAAATTTTCTATTTTGATGAACCAGCTCTTCCCAAAGTTATATATGGACAATGAGGGACAAGGACCCCCCCCTTTTTTTTTCTGTATTTGTTTGTTTTTATTTCCTTCCCGCTTTACTGTTCAAAGAGAAAAAAAAAGTAGTTCTTTTATTTCTTTTATTTAATAAGATCTTGCCTTAGTGTAGTCACATATTGCGCACTTACCCCCTGTTTTATTTATTATTTTAGGAATTTCATTTATGCCATGCTTTATTGACTCATTTCATATCATGGATCAAAGAAAAGAAGTGAAATTAAAAATCGGTAGAGTATACCCCTTTTTTAGAAACGAAATACGAAGAAAAGTTACCATAGAACTCTTTGGATCATCTGTCAACTCCTCAATGAATTACTTCTTTGGAATGTTAAAAAAAAAAATCAAGTAATCTTTTTTTTTTTTAATTAATATATGCCTATTCCATTCCATTTTTCCTTCATTTCTGATTATTTTCAATATGAATCTCGGTATCCATCAAAAGAATCAAATACCTGAAATGAAAGAAAAAGAATTAGAAAATCGTAAGACTTGCCTTTCAATTATTTCAGATTGATTGAAATCAACACAAATAAAGCGAAGAACTAAAATTAAGATACTATATACATTACATATATTTAATTGATATCGACATGTATGAAGATACATATTGTAGATTCATCTATATTTAGCTTGTATCTTTATACATTACAATAATAGATATAGATAGTATGGTAGAAAGATTCATATTTTTTTTTCTACCATACTATCGAGTTTTATAGGATACTGCTGATTCTAGTCCATTCATTTTATTTAAGACGTGTAATTGGAATCCTTTTTTTCTTAAATCCTTGATAAAAAGTCAAGTTTCATTCAAATTAATCACTTTGACTGACAGTTTTTACGTATATTATAAGTAAAAAAGCGGTAGGAACTAGAATGAACAGCGCTGTAGCAATAAATGCGAGAATATTTACTTCCATAATTTCATTGTTTTTTTGACTTCGCAATAACTCGGGATTTAATCCCATAGAGATGATAAATTTGTCGCTTGTAAATTCAATGCGATGACTTACATTTCAATGACATCGAATCGGATCAATATCATGAATAACAATATCTAAGCTATCAAATCGATTCACCGTCGAGAATTGAATAGTATAACATAGGAAGATCTTTTATCCACACCGAATACAAAATTTGATTCCTGGCCCAATCAAAAGAATTCCTTTATTTATATATATTCTTTTCCACTCTTTCTTTTCGATAATCTACCGCCTTCCTTGTACAATCATCTGATGATGTATCATCTGACTGCTTTTCCACTTTCACCGTTTACAAATAGTTTACAAATAAACCCCAACAAAAAAATAGAAAGAAAAAAAAAAGGATATCCTTGGGAATGAGGGAACGAAATTCTGTCATTTGTATCCCCTTTCACAGAAAATGTAGGGATCAATTGATGTTTTTTTTTATTGTATCCGTCGGGACTGACGGGGCTCGAACCCGCAGCTTCCGCCTTGACAGGGCGGTGCTCTGACCAATTGAACTACAATCCCAGGGAAATAAAGAAAAGTGTACAGCATAGATATTCTTATGATTTCATTCAAGCTATTTTCTATTTTCATTTTAGATTCGAATCGACGTGTTGTAACAAACAAAGGCGCGAGTGATATATTGATATCTATACGGGTATGCGCTTTAGTGAGAGCAACGCGGATTACTAGTTACTAGTAATCCTTTCGTTATTGCCAAATCGATCGATAATCAATTTTAAAATAAAATGAAAAAAAAAAGAGTCTTTTTTCTTTCTACTTTACTCTTTCTTTTCATTAAACTTTATACTTAATGATCCTGATATGAATCTAGATCGTTATCAAGGTCAGAATTTATGGGAACAAATAAATAGAACAAATAAAAAACAAATAGCGGTAGGGATGGATATATCAGAAAATTGGACTTTTTTTATTCTTCCCTAATTTTTTTTTTGTTTGGCTTTTCTGGAAAACAAAATACAAAAAAATGGGCATTTTATGTTATGGCGGATCAGCGAATTAATTATTGGGCCGAGCTGGATTTGAACCAGCGTAGACATATTGCCAACGAATTTACAGTCCGTCCCCATTAACCGCTCGG